CACTGGCCAGTAAAGGACCCAGGCATTTATATATTTAGTTTGGTTGGAGTATAAATTTGAGTATTGGGAGTGGAAAAATTTTGCATTAGTATCTAGGGGGGAGCGTGTTTAAAATGGTGGGATATATTTAAGGGGGGAAAAAAAAAGGAGGGGGGAAAGAGCAAGGGTATGGTGAAGTATAACGTAATAAATATGTCCTGTGACCATTGACTGTGATGCCCATGCCTACCATTATGGGGATGCTCAAGATGCAGTTAAGTCCAGCTACAATTTATGCTCCGGGTCGGGGCCTTTGACGGCCATAGCTGAGTCCAAGCATCCCCCAAAAATTAAAAAATACCAAATGTATGACAGCACAGTTATGTGTGAGCATGGGCTGATTAGTCATTAGTCCATCGAGATGTCTTATTTAAGGGGAAAGAATGGGCGATTTTAGGTGAGATGGCCCTGAAGAAAGAACCAGATGTCTGATAAAATTCATTAAATAGCTACCCCCACAATCAATGGGCCCGGAGCGAGAAGAGGTATCCCTGCCAAGCGGGTTGCTGGTTTCACGCGGCATGGTCAACAAGCTCGTGATCTAGTGGACGGGATATGCATGTTGACGAGAATGGATTTGACTTTATGTGCTATGTACGAGTATGCAGTAGAATGTCTTATGTACTGCTAATGGAGGAATTGTACATGCTTATATGCATGGGGAAAATCATTTAATGTACTATATACATATCATGTCCTTATTACATTAATATCATGTACGTGCTTATATGCATGGGGTAAACTATTTAATGTACTGTATACATACTATGTCTTTATTACATTAATGTTATGTACTCACCCACATATGGGGAGATCGTTTAATGTACCGTATACATATTATGTCTTTGTTGCGTTAGTGTTATGTGCGTTCTCATATGTGAAGTAAATCGTGAAGTGTAATGTACGCATACCATGTTTGTACTAGATTGTATCGCGCACGTTTGGGTGGGTATATGGTAGATTGTACGTGGGTTATTCCCGTATTATGTGGGTGTTGATGGGTGTATTTGTGTGTATAGGCGAGCGATGTGATGTACTTGTGCATGTGTGGCGTTAGCGTTAATGTGGGTGTTTAAATTGGCTTAGAATTAGGGTGTTTTTGTACGTTTGGGTTATTGGTACGTGTGTAAGCTTGTGGAGTGGGAAGTTTGTGTTGTATATTTGAAATTTTTAGTGGATTTAATACTGGGGAGGCTCTTAATATTTTTGGGGGTATATTAATAGATATGGTTAATAGTGGTTCAGGGAATAGTTTAAATAGAATTTCAGCTTTGGGTGCTGATAGTGAGGCTATAGCTTCTTCCTTGAGTCTTAGGGAGGTTGATTGTTCTCCTTCTCTGGTTTACAAGACCAGTATATTAATTGTACTACAAAGACTTGCCTTCATTTTAGGAGGTTGTTTTCAATGGTGCTGGCTGCTGGTATTATTACTAGAATAATGAGGAAATATATAATGGATGCTAGCTGTCCAATGATAATATAAGGATGTTCGACTGGTTGTCCTCCAATTCATGTGAGTGTCAGTAAGTCCGCTGCTAGGATTCAGAATATGCATTGGCTGATTGGTCGGAATATTATGCTTCGTTGTTTGGATGTGTGAAGGAAGGGTACAAGTGTTAAGATTAGGATTGAGAGGACTAGGGCTAGGACTCCTCCTAGTTTGTTGGGAATTGATCGTAGGATCGCGTATGCAAATAGAAAATATCATTCAGGTTTAATGTGAGGGGGTGTGTTGAGTGGATTTGCTGGGGTATAGTTGTCTGGGTCTCCAAGTAGGTCGGGTATAAATAGTACTAGTAATATTAGGACAAGAATTAGTAGTATGGCGCCTAAAATATCTTTAATGGTGTAGTAAGGGTGAAATGGGATTTTGTCTGTATCTGATGGAATCCCTGTGGGGTTGTTGGACCCTGTTTCGTGGAGGAAGAGCAGGTGGACTATGGCGAGGGCTGCAATGATGAATGGGAGAATGAAGTGGAAAGCGAAGAATCGGGTTAGGGTAGCTTTGTCTACTGAGAATCCTCCTCAGATTCATTCGACTAGGTTTGTGCCGATATATGGAATTGCTGAGAGAAGGTTGGTGATGACTGTTGCCCCTCAGAATGATATCTGTCCTCATGGTAAGACATAGCCTATGAATGCTGTGGCTATTGTTGCGAGTAGGAGGATTACTCCAATGTTTCATGTTTCTAGGAAGGTATATGATCCGTAATATAGGCCTCGTCCGATATGTATGAACAGGCAGATAAAGAATATTGATGCTCCGTTTGCGTGTATGTATCGGATGATTCAGCCATAATTTACATCTCGGCAAATGTGGGTTACAGAAGAGAATGCTGTTATTGTGTCGGATGTGTAGTGTATTGCTAGGAACAGGCCTGTTAGGATCTGTAAAATCAGGCAAATGCCTAGGAGGGATCCAAAGTTTCATCATGATGAGATGTTTGATGGGGTTGGAAGGTCAATAAATGCGTTGTTTACAATTTTTATTAGTGGGTGGGTTTTTCGGATGTTGGTCATTAGTGTTCTCGTAGTTGAATAACAACGATGGTTTTTCATATCATTGGTCATGGTTAGATTCCATGTGGGAATAATGATAATATACATTGTATTTATTTTAAGTGTTATTTTTGTAATAGGTTTTGTGGGGTTTTCTTCAAAACCTTCGCCTATTTATGGGGGGTTAGGGCTAATTGTAAGTGGTGGGGTTGGATGTGGTATTGTATTAAATTTTGGTGGGTCTTTTTTAGGTTTAATAGTTTTTTTAATTTATTTGGGGGGTATAATGGTGGTTTTTGGTTATACGACGGCTATGGCTACTGAGCAGTACCCCGAGGTTTGAGTTTCTAGTAAAGTTGTTCTGGGGGCGTTTATTACTGGCTTGTTGATGGAGTTTCTTATGGTTTATTACGTATTGAAGGATAAGGAGGTAGAGGTTGTGTTTAAGTTTAATGGTATGGGGGATTGGGTTATTTATGATACAGGGGATTCTGGGTTTTTCAGCGAGGAAGCCATGGGGATTGCTGCTTTGTACAGTTATGGTACTTGATTAGTTATTGTTACTGGTTGATCTTTATTAATTGGTGTTGTAGTGATCATGGAAATTACTCGTGGAAATTAAATAAAATCATGCTTACGAGAATTGTGATTAGAAAGGAAAGGAAATATAATTTGATTAGGCCTTTTTGGTTTGTTGTTGTGATAGCTATTTTTATTTGGGCTAGTGAAATGGTTTTTGGTAGGATAGCTTCTAGTCAGATTAGGTCTAGGAGGGAGGATGCTGATTTTTGGCTTATTGTTAAATTTATGTAGGGGGCTAAGCGGTGTATGATTGTGGGATAATATCCTAGTAGGTTGGAGAATTTGAATATATTTGATGAATAGTTGAATTTTAGGTGGTGGGTTATGTTGGTGATTTCTAGCGCTAAAATAAAGCCTAGGATTGTGACTGCTAGGGCAGTAATTTTTAGGTAGTAGGGTATGGTTATTTGGGGGATTGTTATTGGGGGAATATTGTTGGAGATAATAAATCCTGCGAAAAGACTTCCGATTAGTAAGCGTTTGATTGAGTTAGTCAGGAATGGGTTGTTTTCATTAATGTTGATGAGAGTCGGGAATCGGGGTTGTCCTAGGAGTGCAAAGAAGATAATTCGAGTACTGTAGATGGCTGTAAAGGAGGTGGCAATTAATGTTATTAGGAGGGCTCAGGCGTTGGTATATGACGTGTTGGCAGATTCAATAATTAGGTCTTTGGAATAGAACCCGGTGAGGAAAGGTATTCCTGTTAGTGCGAGGCTGCCAATAATGAGGGCTGTTGTGGTAAATGGTATTGCTTTAAATAGGCCTCCTATTTTTCGAATGTCCTGTTCGTCGTTTAGATTGTGGATGATAGATCCGGAGCATATAAATAGTATGGCTTTGAAGAAGGCATGGGTGCAGATGTGGAGGAATGCTAGGTAGGGTTGGTTAATTCCAATTGTTACTATTATAAGGCCAAGTTGACTGGATGTAGAGAAGGCGATAATTTTTTTAATATCGTTTTGGGTGAGGGCACATATTGCTGTAAATAGTGTGGTAATGGCTCCTAGGCATAATATAATGGATAGAGCAAATTTGTTGTTTTCTGTTAGTGGATGAAAGCGGATTAGTAGAAAAATGCCTGCTACTACTATTGTACTTGAGTGGAGTAACGCTGAGACGGGTGTTGGGCCTTCTATTGCGGAGGGTAGTCATGGGTGTAGGCCAAATTGTGCGGATTTTCCAGTTGCGGCTAGGGCTAGTCCTATCAGGGGTAGGTTTGAGTTTTCTGGCTTTAGTATAAAGATTTGTTGAAGATCTCAAGTGTTAAGGTTAACTAAAAATCATGCTATTGTTAGGATAAATCCGATGTCTCCAATACGATTATATAGGATTGCTTGTAAGGCTGCTGTGTTTGCATCTGTTCGTCCATATCATCATCCGATCAGTAAGAATGATATAACTCCGACTCCTTCTCAGCCGATAAATAGTTGAAAGAGGTTGTTTGCGGTGACGAGGATAAGTATTGTGATAAGGAATAAGAGTAAGTATTTGAAGAATTGGTTGATGTTGGGGTCTGAGTGTATGTATCATATTGAGAATTCTATAATGGATCATGTAATGAATAGTGCTACTGGGACAAATATTACTGAGAAATAGTCTATTTTGAAGCTGAGTGATAGTTTGAGGGTTTGGATAGATAGTCAATGTCAGTTTGAAATGACTATTTCTTGTCCTGTATGAATAAATATTGTTATGGGGATTATGCTAGTGATGAAGGCATATGAAACGACTGTTTTTACGTAAAGTGGATAATTGATGGATTTGTGGATGTTGAGGCTGGTTATTATGATGGGTGTGGTTAATAGAATTAGGGTGGTTAGTGCAAGAGAGGAAAACAGGTTTATTACTTTTACTTGGAGTTGCACCAATTTTTTGGTTCCTAAGACCAATGGATAACTGCCATCCTTTAAAAGTTTGAAAGAGCCGTGTTGTTAGACACGGAAGCATAGAGTTAGCAGTTCTTGCATACTTTTTCCGGTAAATAAGAAGGTGATGGGCTTCTATTATTAGATTCACAGTCTAATGTTTTTTTAAACTATATTTACAGTATAAGGGGCCTAGAATAATTTTTGGGTTTAGGGATAGAAGTAGTAGTGGCAGTATGTGGAGTGATATGAGTGCATTCTCTCGTGTGAAAGAGGGTGAGATGTTGTTGATGTGGTGGGTGTATTTACCTCGTTGTGTTATAATTAGTATGTAGAGGGAATATAGGGCGGTAATTACTATGTTAAGTCCTATTAGGATAATTGTGATGTTAGATCATGAAAAAGTTGATATAACTACGAATAGTTCTCCGATTAGGTTAATTGTTGGAGGTAGGGCCAGGTTAGTTAGGCTTGCTAGGAGTCACCATGTAGCCATTAGTGGAAGGAGTGTTTGGAGCCCGCGGGCTAAAATTATTGTACGGCTGTGGATTCGTTCATAGTTGGAGTTTGCTAGGCAGAAAAGTATGGATGATGTAAGGCCGTGGGCAATTATTAGGGCAGTGGCTCCTATGTAGCTTCAGGGTGTTTGGATAAGGACGGCGACGATAACAAGCGCTATATGACTGATGGAAGAGTATGCGATGAGTGATTTCAGGTCGGTTTGACGGAGGCAAATTGAGCTAGTTATGATTATACCTCATAGTGATAGTATAATAAATGGATATGCTATATAGTCGGTGGTTGGGTTGAGGAGTAGCGTGATTCGTATTATGCCATATCCTCCTAGTTTTAGTAAGATTGCTGCAAGGACTATAGAGCCTGCAATTGGGGCTTCTACGTGGGCTTTAGGTAGTCAAAGGTGGAGTCCATATAATGGTATCTTTACTATAAAGGCTATTATGCATGCTAGTCATAGGAAGACATTGGATCAGGAGTTAGGTATTGGTTGTGCTCAGTATTGAAGGACTAGGAAGTTTAGGGATCCTACTGTGTTTTGAATATGAATTAGTGCGACTAGCAGGGGTAGGGATCCTGCTAGGGTATAAAATAAGAAGTAAAGGCCGGCGTTTAGACGTTCTGTTTGGTTCCCTCATCGAGTGATAATGATGAGTGTAGGGACTAATGTTGCTTCAAATATAATATAAAAGAAAATTAGTTCTGTGGCGGTAAATGTTATAATTAGGAATAGTTGTAATAGGGCTAGTATTGAGATGAAAAGTTTTTTCCGGGTTGGGCTTTCTTTTGATAGGTGATGTTGACTAGCTATAAGTATTAAGGGAAGGAGTCATATGGTTAGGATTAGTAGTGGTGTAGATAGGGAGTCGGAGAAGAAAGTTAATGAGAAGTTGAGGCTATTATCGCCGAATTGGTTTATAAGGAGTAGGCTTGTGAGGCTAATTAGTAAGCTGTGAAGTGTGGAGTTAATTCAGATCATGCTATTTTTTGATAGTCAGGTTAGGGGTATTAGTATTATTGTAGGAATAATGTATTTTAGCATTGTAATAAGTTAAGGTTTTGTACGTAATCGGTACCGTACGTGTTTGATACCATTACTAGTAGGGATAGGCCTAGTGCTGCTTCGCAAGCTGCGAAAACTAGTAAGATAATAGGTATTATGCTAGCTAGGGTGAAGTGTGAGTTTAGAATTACTAGGGTGGCCATGATAAATAGGGATAATATTATACCTTCTAGGCACAGGAGGGAGGATATTAGGTGAGATCGGTATATCAATAGTCCTGTTAGAGACACTGCAAATGCTGTTATGATGTTTATGTATACAAGGGACATTTGGTAATTATGAGCTAAATCATAATCTAATGAGTCGAAATCATTTATTTTGTTTTAAACTAAATACCATATTCGGTTCATTCTAGTCCTTTTTGAGTTCATTCGTAGGCTAGGCTTACGGCTAGTAGGGAAATTAGGAGAAGGGCTATAGTAAGCATTGTGTTTAGGTTAGTTGTTTGTGAGGCTCATGGTAGTGGAAGGAGTAGTGCAATTTCTAGATCAAAGAGGAGGAACGTAATGGCTACTAGAAAAAATTTTATGGAGAAAGGAAGGCGGGCAGATCCTATGGGGTCAAATCCGCATTCATATGGGCTTGTTTTTTCTGAGTAAACGTTTAGTTGGGGGAGTCAGAATGCGATGGTTACGAGTAATGTGGCTAGTGTAAAGTTAGTTAGGAGAGTAATTATAAGGTTTATTGTTCTTTTTCGGATTAGACCGAAACTAACTGATTGGAAGTCAGTTGTACTAATTAATACTAAAAGGACATGAGCCTCATCAATAGATGGATACGTAGAGGAAAAGTCATACTACGTCTACGAAGTGTCAATATCAAGCAGCGGCTTCGAAACCGAAGTGGTGATTAGAGGTGAAGTGAAATTTTAGTTGACGGAAGAAGCAGACAATTAAAAAGGTAGATCCGATGATAACATGAAGGCCATGGAATCCTGTGGCTACGAAGAAAGTTGAGCCGTAGACTCCGTCTGAGATTGTGAATGGTGCTTCATAATATTCTGATGCTTGTAATAGTGTGAAGTATACGCCTAGTGTAATTGTAATGAATAAGGCTTGTAATATGTGGTTACGGTCTCCTTCCATAAGGCTATGGTGAGCTCAGGTAATAGAAACTCCTGAGGCTAGGAGGACGGAAGTATTAAGTAGCGGGACTTCTAGGGGATTAAGTGGGTGAATGCCTGTTGGGGGTCAGCAGCCGCCTAGTTCGGGTGTGGGGGCAAGGCTCGAGTGATAGAAGGCCCAGAAAAACCCAGTAAAAAATAAAACTTCGGAAGTGATAAAGAGAATTATTCCATAGCGGAGGCCTTTTTGGACGGCTGGGGTATGGTGACCTTGAAAGGTACTTTCTCGGATTACATCTCGTCATCATTGGAACATTGTAAGTATGTTTGTTATTAGACCTAGGGCTAGTAGGGCGGTTGAGTTGAAGTGAAATCATATGGTGAGGCCGGATGTTAGTAGGAGGGCGGATAGTGCTCCTGTGAGGGGTCAGGGGCTCGGGTTTACTATGTGGTAAGCATGGGTTTGGTGTGTCATTATGTGTTGTCATGCAGGTATAGGCTGACTAGGAGAGTAAACACGTAGGCTTGAATCATGGCTACTGCGAATTCGAGGATTGTTAGTAAAATTAGAATAGTGAATGTGATGAGTGCTGTTGTGGTGTTAATGCTTGTTAGTGCAAGGGTGGCTCCTCCGATTAAGTGAATTAATAAGTGTCCTGCTGTGATGTTAGCTGTCAGTCGTACGGCGAGGGCTATTGGCTGGATAAAGAGGCTGATGGTTTCAATAATTACTAGCATTGGGATTAGAAGGGTGGGTGTTCCTTGTGGTAGGAAGTGGGCAAGTGATGCTTTAGTTTTATTGCGAAAGCCTGTGATTACGGCTCCTGCTCATAAGGGAATAGCCATGCCTAGGTTTATTGATAGTTGTGTAGTTGGTGTGAATGAGTGAGGTAAAAGGCCTAATAGGTTTGTAGACCCAATAAATAAGATTAGGGATATTAATATCAATGTTCATGTTTGTCCTTTGGTATTATGGATATTTATTATTTGTTTTGATACAAGCTGGAGTGTCCATTGTTGGAGGGAGATGAGGCGGTTGTTAATTAATCGGTTTGATGTGGGGAATAATAAGCTAGGAAATAAAATAATAAGAGTAACAAGGGGGAGGCCTATTATTATAGGGGTAATGAAAGAGGCAAATAGATTTTCGTTCATTTTGTTTCTCAAGGGGTGTTTTGTTTTGGTATTTTTACTGTTAATTCTGGGTTGTGGTGGAAGTTGTGTTTTGAGATTTTTAGCTGGAAGGTAATGAAGAGGGCTAGGAACATTGATAGAATTGTTGTGAGCCATGTTGATGTATCTAGTTGTGGCATACCATCAAGGAGAGTATGTGCTCTCGGTCTTTAACTTAAAAGGTTAACGCTACATAGCTTCTTGATGACTTTATAGTATTGATGCAGATCATTTTTCAAAATATTTTAGTGGAACTAGCTCGAGAACGATTGGTATGAAGCTGTGGTTTGATCCGCAAATTTCTGAGCATTGGCCGTAGAATAGGCCTGGGCGAGTTGACATAAGGGTTGTTTGATTTAAACGGCCTGGGATTGCATCTGTTTTTAATCCCAGAGAGGGAACTGCTCATGAGTGTAGGACGTCTTCGGAAGAGACTAGTATTCGAATTGTTACTTCTATGGGTAGTACAACTCGATTATCTACTTCTAGTAATCGTAGTTCTCCTGGTTTTAATTCTGATGTTGGGATTATATAGGAATCGAAGCTTAAGTCTTCATAGTCTGTATATTCATAGCTTCAGTATCATTGATGCCCTATAGTTTTTACTGTGAGGGATGGGTTATTGATCTCATCTATTATGTATAGAATTCGTAAAGATGGGAGAGCGATCATGATTAGAATAATGGCTGGTAAGACAGTTCAGACTGTTTCTACTTCTTGTGCGTCTATGGTGCTGGTGTGGGTTAGCTTAGTTGTTAATATTAGTGAAATAATGTAAAGTACCAGTGAGCTGATTAGAAAAACAATTATTAGTGTATGATCGTGAAAATGAAGTAGTTCTTCTATAATGGGTGATGTTGCATCTTGAAAGCCTAGCTGTATGGGATATGCCATATGAGATGTACAGGATTTTCACCTGTAATTTAATCTCGACAAGGTTATGTAATGTTTTACTAACATCTCGTTTATTGAGAGAGACATAGTGGTTATGGTGTTGGCTTGAAACCAATAATAGGGGGTTCGATTCCTTCCTTTCTTATTTTAGGTTAACATATGTAGGTTCTTCAAATGTGTGATATGGTGGGGGACATCCATTCAATCATTCTAGATTTGTTGTGGTTAGGTCTACAGTTAGGACCTCTCGTTTGGATGCAAATGCCTCTCAGATAATGAAAATTATTAGTATTACTGCTGTTAGTGAAATAAATGAGCCTATAGATGAGATAGTATTTCATATTGTGTATGCGTCTGGGTAATCAGAGTATCGTCGTGGCATACCAGATAGTCCTAGGAAATGTTGTGGGAAAAAGGTCATGTTAACGCCTACGAATATAATTGCGAAGTGGATTTTGGCTCATGTGTCATTAAGAGTGTAGCCTGAAAATAGGGGAAATCAGTGTACAAATCCTCCTATGATGGCGAATACAGCTCCTATTGATAGAACGTAGTGGAAATGTGCTACCACATAGTATGTGTCGTGGAGAACAATATCAAGGGAGGAGTTGGCTAAAACAATTCCAGTTAGGCCTCCGACTGTGAAGAGGAAAATGAAGCCTAGGGCTCATATCATGGCGGGAGACCATTTGATATTGCCTCCGTGAAGTGTTGCTAATCAACTGAAGACTTTTACTCCAGTTGGGATAGCGATAATTATGGTGGCTGATGTGAAGTAAGCCCGTGTGTCGACGTCTATTCCGACTGTGAATATATGGTGGGCTCATACAATAAATCCTAGAAACCCGATTGATATTATGGCTCATACTATTCCTATGTACCCGAATGGTTCTTTTTTTCCTGAGTAATAGGTCACGATGTGGGAAATTATTCCAAACCCGGGTAGAATAAGGATGTATACTTCAGGGTGCCCAAAGAATCAGAATAGGTGTTGATATAAAATAGGGTCTCCTCCCCCTGCTGGGTCAAAGAAGGTTGTGTTTAGGTTTCGGTCTGTTAATAGTATTGTGATGCCAGCTGCCAATACAGGGAGTGAGAGGAGGAGTAGTACGGCAGTAATTAAGACAGATCATACAAATAGAGGAGTTTGGTATTGTGATATTGCAGGAGGTTTTATGTTAATAATGGTTGTAATAAAATTAATGGCTCCTAGAATTGAAGAGACGCCTGCCAGGTGTAGGGAGAAAATGGTCAGGTCTACTGAGGCTCCTGCATGGGCTAGGTTGCCTGCTAGGGGAGGATACACGGTTCAACCTGTTCCTGCTCCGGCTTCAACTATAGAGGATGCTAGGAGTAGTAGGAAAGAGGGGGGAAGGAGTCAAAAGCTTATATTATTTATCCGAGGGAATGCTATGTCAGGGGCTCCAATTATTAGGGGAACTAGTCAGTTGCCAAATCCTCCAATCATAATAGGTATTACTATAAAGAAAATTATTACGAATGCGTGTGCAGTTACAATTACATTGTAGATCTGGTCATCTCCAAGCAAAGTCCCGGGTTGACCTAGTTCGGCGCGAATTAGTAAGCTTAAGGCGGTTCCTACTATGCCAGCTCAGGCACCGAACAGAAGGTAGAGGGTACCGATGTCTTTGTGGTTGGTTGAGAATAATCAGCGGTTGATGAACATGGGTAAAATGGCTGAGTAAAGCAATAGACTGTAAATCTAAGAACAGGGGTTTGATTCCTCTTTTTACCAAGTCCTGTGGTGAATTAACATATTGAATTGCAAATTCAAAGAAGCAGCTTCAAACTCTGCCGGGGCTTCTCCCGCCTTTTTTTCTTTGCGGCGGGAGAAGTAGATTGAAGCCAGTTATATTAGGGTATTTAGCTGTTAACTAAAGTTTCGTGGGGGTGGAGCCCACCAGTCTAGTAAGGATTTAGCTTAATTAAAGTGGTTGATTTGCATTCAATTGATGTAAGATATGGTCTTGCAGTCCTTATCAGGAATTAAGTAAATTATACTTGCTTAGGGCTTTGAAGGCTCTTGGTCTATTTAACCTAAATTCCTATTCTAGAATTGAGAGGATTGGTGTGAGTGGTAGGAGTATGGTGGATAATACGGTTATGGTTGGTAGGAGGGTTATTCGTTTTGTGGTCGAGAATTGTCATTTCATTTTTATATTGTTTGTGGAGGGGAATATTGTGAGTGCGGTAGAGTATGAAAGTCGTATGTAGAAATATAGGTTTAGTAGTGCCGTAATTGCTATGAAGGTGGGCAAGATAATGCTGTTATTTTTTGTTATCTCTTGGATAATTATTCATTTTGGTATAAATCCTGATAGTGGAGGGAGTCCTCCTATTGATAGGAGGGTGATGAGGACTAGAGTTGTTATGATGGGTGTTTTATTTCATGTATGTGATAGTGATAAGGTAGTTGTGGTTGAGTTAGCCATAAATAGTGTAAATATGGTGGAGGTTATGATGATATAAATAATTAGGTTTAGTATTGTTATGGTGGGGTTGTATGGTAGGATTGCTGTTATTCAGCCTATGTGGGCAATTGACGAGTAGGCTATAATTTTTCGCAGTTGGGTTTGGTTTAGTCCTCCTCAGCCTCCGATTATAATGGATAGGACTGATAGGGTTAGGATTAGGTTTAGGTTGATGGATGGGAGGATTTGGTAAAGTACTGATATGGGTGCTAGTTTTTGTCATGTGAGTAGGATTAGGCCTGAGGATAGGGGGATACCTTGTGTTACTTCTGGGACTCAGAAATGGAATGGGGCTATTCCTAGTTTTATAGCGAGGGCTATTGTTATGAGTATGGAGGCTATTGGGTGAAATAGTTTTGTTACGGTTCATTGGCCTGAGAATATTAAGTTAATGGTGATAGCTATTATTAGTAATATTGAGGCTGTTGACTGAGTTAGGAAATATTTAGTTGATGCTTCTGTAGCTCGTGGGTTGTGTTTTTTTATCATAATGGGGATGATGGCGAGTATGTTTATTTCAAATCCGATTCAGATGAGTAGTCAGTGGGAGCTAATCATGACGATAGTGGTTCCAAGTATAACGGTTGTTAGAATAATGATAAAAATGATTGGATTTATTAGTACGGGAAGGATATAAACCAACATTTTCGGGGTATGGGCCCGATAGCTTAATTAGCTGACCTTACTATTAGAATTTGGTGTAATTGGGAGCACGAAGAGTTTTGGGTTCTTAGGAGTAGGTTCAAATCCTATGTTTCTAGAAATAAGAGGGTTTAAACCTCTATTATTTACTCTATCAAAGTAACTCTTTTATCAGACATATTTCTTATGTTTGTGGGGGGATGCTTGATAGGAGGATGGGTAGTGACACATGTCATATACATAGGGCCAGTGTTAGGGGTAGGAAGCTTTTTCATAATAGATGTATTAGTTGATCATAACGAAATCGGGGGTAGGATGCTCGGATTCATAGGAAGGTAATTGTGAGTAGGAGTGATTTGATGATAAAGTTAACTGTGTAGAGTTCTGGTATATATGGGCTGTGAAATGCTCCTAAGAAGAGGGTTGTTGTGAAGATATTTATTATAATAATATTTGCATATTCTGCTATGAAAAATAAGGCAAATGGTCCTGCGGCATATTCCACGTTAAAGCCTGATACTAGTTCGGATTCTCCTTCGGTTAGGTCAAATGGCGCTCGGTTTGTTTCTGCTAGTGTTGAGATGAATCATATTATTGCTAGGGGTCATGCTGGGAAGATTAGTCATACTTGTTCTTGTGTAATAATTAGTGTGGAGAGGGTGAAGGATCCGTTTATTAGTAAGATTGATAGTAGGATGATCGCTAGTGTTACTTCGTATGAAATTGTTTGTGCTACTGCTCGTAGAGCTCCGATGAGAGCATATTTTGAGTTGGAAGCTCAGCCTGATCAGAGAATTGAGTATACGGCTAGGCTTGATATAGCTAATATGAATAGGACTCCTAAGTTTATGTTAATGAGGGGATAAGGTATGGGTAAGGGAATTCATATGGTTAGGGCTAGGGTTAGGGCTAGAATGGGGGCTAGAATAAATATTGAGATTGAGGATGTGGCAGGTCGTAAGGGTTCTTTAATGAAGAGTTTGATTGCATCAGCGATGGGTTGGAGTAGGCCATATGGTCCTACGACGTTTGGGCCTTTTCGGAGTTGTATGTAGCCTAGGACTTTTCGTTCAACTAGTGTAAGGAAAGCTACAGCTAGGAGAATGGGGATGATGAGTGTTAGAATGTTAATTATAAACATATTGTTAAGGAGAGAATTTGAATCTCTGGATATAAAGGTTTAAGTTTTACGCAATTACCGGGCTCTGCCACCTTAACTGGGCCCTTTTCTAGGGCAAGTTTTGTTTGTGAAATTAATTGAGATGGGGTCATTAATTGGTTTAAGGCGCTTTGTTGAAGTTGGCCTTATTTCTCTTGTCCTTTCGTACTGGGAGAAATACATAACAGATAGAAACCGACCTGGATTGCTCCGGTCTGAACTCAGATCACGTAGGACTTTAATCGTTGAACAAACGAACCTTTGATAGCGGTTGCACCATCGGGATGTCCTGATCCAACATCGAGGTCGTAAACCCTATTGTCGATATGGACTCTTGAATAGGATTGCGCTGTTATCCCTAGGGTAACTTGTTCCGTTGATCAAATATTTTGGATCAATAAGCGATAATTTGGTTTGACTTGTAGGTCTAGTTTTTAAAATCGCTCGGAGGTTTTCTTGTTCTCCGAGGTCACCCCAACCAAAACTGCTAGTCCATAAAGGGTATTGTTATCCCTTGGTGGTTAAGTATATTTCTTTTTGGGCTAGTTAGTTAAAGCTCCATAGGGTCTTCTCGTCTTGTTAATTTATTCCCGCCTCTTCACGGGAAGGTCAATTTCACTGATTGGAAGTAAGAGACAGTAAAACCCTCGTGTGGCCGTTCATACAAGTCCTTATTTAGAGAACAAATGATTATGCTACCTTTGCACGGTCAGGATACCGCGGCCGTTTAACGTTTAGTCACTGGGCAGGCAGTGCCTCCAATACTAGAAATGCTGGAGGTGATGTTTTTGGTAAACAGGCGGGGTTTGTGTTTGCCGAGTTCCTTTTACTTCTTTTAATCTTTCCTGGGTGCACTCCTGTGTTGGGTTAACAGTACAATTAATAAATTATTTATTGTTGGGTTATTTTTATTTACTGTTAACAGTCAGAATATTATCAGATACTGACTTAAACTTGTGCGAGGAGAAAATATTTCTTGTTACTCATATTAACATTATTGCTTCTATTTAATAATAGAGTAGTCCAGTATTGGATCTAGGAGTTAGCTGTATTATTGTTGGGATTAATTTTATTTTTATTGTTGAGCTTTAACGCTTTCTTAATTGATGGCTGCTTTTAGGCCTACTATGGTGTTGTAAGGTCTTACTCTCTAGTGAAGGTTGTATCCATTTCTAAAAGGCTGGACCTTTTTAGACTAACTTTTAAAGATACAGTGAGATTTACTTATATTTTTGGTATCTTTAAAGCTGAACTAAAATTCATTTTCTGGACAACCAGCTATCACCAGGCTCGTTAGGCATGTCACCTCTACTTATGGGTCTTCTCACTATTTTGCCACATAGATGAGTTGGTTCTGATAAACTGCCCATGAGTAGCTCGTCTGGTTTCGGGTTACTTAGCTAAAATTCGTTTTGTTAAGTTTTTTGCTCGTTAATTCATTATGCAAAAGGTACAAGGGTTAATCTTTGCTTTTTTGTACTTTGATTCTTTTTCTTTCATCATTCCCTTACGGTACTTTCTCTATAGCGCCATGTTTAAAATTTCTATCTCCTATACTTTAATTGGGGTAAATGTTTTGTTTTAGGTTGTTTTGGTAGTTTAGATTGGGGGGGGGGTTGGGCTAGATATAGTTCAAGATATTCATAATCTGTGAAATCTTCTAGGTGTAAACTAGGTGCTTTGATTAAGCTATATCTTGGTTTATCCAAGCACACTTTCCAGTATGCTTACCTTGTTACGACTTATCTCCTCTCATGTGATTGGTGCGTGTAAATAGGTTTAAGTGCATTGTATTTACTTGAGGAGGGTGACGGGCGGTGTGTGCGTGCTTCATGGCCTAATTCAACTAAGCACTCTATTCCTAGTTTACTACTAAATCCTCCTTTGGCCATTAATTTCATAATGGCTTTCGTATTGGTTTTCTTGAAGTAGAAAATGTAGCCCATTTCTTCCCATTCCATAGGTTACACCTTGACCTAACGTCTTTATGTGTTGTGATTGAGCTTACTTTTGTTCCTTTTTAGGGTTTGCTGAAGATGGCGGTATATAGACTGTATTAGCAAGGATTGGTGAGGTTTATCGGGGTTTATCGATTATAGAACAGGCTCCTCTAGAAGGGTATAAAGCACCGCCAAGTCCTTTGAGTTTCGGGCTGTTGCCGGTAGTACTCTGGCGAATAATTTTGTTTTTTATAATTATTAGTGTTTAGGGCTAAGCATAGTGGGGTATCTAATCCCAGTTTGGGTCTTAGCTATAGTGTGTCAGCTGCAGTAGGGTTACTTTCGTCATTTATTTTTGTTGTAATTATGGCTTTTTACAGTTTAATTAGAATTTAACCCTATTTGATGTAGCGCTTTAACACGTTTTACGCCGTATTCCTGTTAGCTCGGGTTAATCGTATGACCGCGGTGGCTGGCACGAGATTTACCAACCCTAGTCAATATGGCTTAGTCAAACTTTCGTTTATGGCTTAATTTTTGTCACTGCTGTCTCCCGTGGGGGTGTGGTTAAGCAAGGCGTTATAAGCTACAAGATGTGTACTTGATACCTGCTCCTCTTGGTCTATATTGATTTGGAGGGCGTTACTCACCGGGGCGTGGATGCTTGCATGTGTAAGTCTATTGAAAGTTAACAGGAAGGCTGGGACCAAACCTATGTGTTTATGGAGTTAATATACTCATCTAGGCATTTTCAGTGCCTTGCTTTAAGTTTAAGCTACATTAAC